CAAGAAAAGCTCCAGAAGATGTTAATCGTAAATAAGAAGATTGTTTACGAAGAAAAACTAATACAAATTCGCATTCAGATACATAATAATTATATGGGAACCGAAATAGTCTTTTATTTTCTTTTGAAAAAAAAATCGAATTATTCCTATTCCAATTATGATATTCGTGAAGAAAGAATCGCAATAAATGTAAAGAAGGAACATCTTGGATCCAGCATTGAAGGATTTGAACCAAGATTTTCAGATGGATGGGATAAGGTATTAGTATATCTGACACATAATTTAAATGTGATAATTTGTCCTCCAAAAAGGGAAATATTGAATGAATAGATCGTAAATTCAAATTCTGAAATTTTGGTATTTTTTTTTCTTCGAGAGAAGATACTAATCGCAGCAAGAATGGAATTTCCACAATGACTGCAAAACCTTCCAATATCATCTGAGAATAAAAATGAAAATAAAAAAAATAATTGTGCCCAACGAATCGATTTTGGTTAGAATCATTAACCGAATAAATCAAAAAATTCTGTTGATACATTCGAATAATTGAACGTTTCACAAGTACTGAACTAGATTTATTGTCATAACCAAAAATTTCCGTGGATTCGTAAAAAATCGAACCATTTAAACCACGATCATGAGCAAATGTGTAAATATACTCCTTAAAGAGAAGCGGATATAGAAAGTGTTGTTGCCGAGATCTATCTTTTTCTAAATATCCTTGTAATTCTTCCATTTACATTTCTACTTGAACCAGAGGCAGGACCCATTTCATTTTTGGGGTTATCAAATGATACATAGTGCAATATGGTCAGAACAGGGTATATATTATGTATATAATTACAGTAAGGTAAGAAAAAAAAAAAATATATATCCCACAAACAAAGGAAACAGGGGAGTCCAATCAACAGATCTTTTTCCTCTCCTTTTCTATCCAATTGGTTTATGTTCGTTATAATTACAAGAGGGTCAAAATCCTTTATTTTTGCAACTCGATCACTCTTTTGACTTTGGAATAAATTCTCTTTATCAGTATACTGTTTCTTCTACACATCCGTTTCCAATCCATAATAAAGAATAATTAGGATTCATAAAAAAAAAAAAGAAAGAAAAAAAATGGTCCACTCACAGAGGAACCCACCCTTTCCCGCATCAGGCACTAATCTATCTTTAACGTCTAATTAGATCGGGTAATCATTCAAATTAAGAACAAAAGCTCGTTGCTTTTTATTTCACCAGAATTAGAGCCATAGGGCTCTATCCATTTATTCACTAGACCCAACTGTAAAAAAGTTCTACTTTAATTAAATATTAAAAATTATAATAATATCTTATTACGACATGCTGTTTTTTCCCTTCATTACCTTTGAGGATCAGTCGTGGTCTTATAGACTCTACCAATAGTCTGGACGAATCTCTTGCTTCATCCAAATGTGTAAAAGATCATAGTCGCACTTAAAAGCCGAGTACTCTACCGTTGAGTTAGCAACCCGAATAAATAGGATATGTAAATACGGTCAAAATAAAAAAATCAATTGAATTGCACTGCACGACCCCGTCAAAACATTGAACTAGAAAAAATAGAAAAGAAAGATTTGTTGATCAATTAAAAACACCAAAATACCAAAATGGACAGATCGGATTAAACAACAACAGATTCCCAATAGAGATATCAAAATTGTGAAAAACCACCATTGAATTTCTCAATTTTCTTTTCTTTTTCGTTAAGAAAATACATCTTGTATGCCAGTAAATCCGGCAGGGCAAACCCATCATTTAACTGAAGTGAAGGAAAGAAAAAACAAATATGGGGTGGAGATAAACGGATCTATTTATCTACGATCGAATTATATTTCTTCGGTGCGCCATTGTCAATATGAATCCAATGTTAAGAAAACAAATTTAAGTAAATCAAATTTAAGTAAATCAAATAAGGACTTGTGTTGGATTGGCACAACATAAACATAAATAATAAATTTGGATGAAAAAAATAGAGGTAAAGTAAAGAAAAAATCTCGGGTTTATTCAATCAATAGAGGTACAATAAGCAAGATTAACCCCTTGTTTGTTGGTGGATTCCCGCAACAAACAAAACAAGAAAAAAAGTATGAATACAGCAAGAAAAAGGAAAATTGTGTGTAAAGTAAATAATTACACAAAGATAGATACTAGTTACCCCCCCCCCCCCCTTTTTTTTTTATTTATTCATTTTGTTTTTTTCACTCAAATCGAAGCTCTTTCTTGAAAAAATTCTGCCTTCCTTAAAATATCACAAACAGTTCCCGTGGGTTGAGCACCTTTTTCAAGGAAATATAGAATAAGAGGAACATTTAAATAAGTTTGATTCTTTATCGGATCGTAAAAACCTACTTTTCTAAGATCTCTTCCTTCTCTTCGGGATCGAACATCAATTGCAACGATTCGGTAGATGGCTCATTGGAATAGATGTAAATAAACAATGCCCCCCCTAGAAACGTATGGGAGGTTTTCTCCTCATACGGCTCGAGAAAAAAGGATTCTAAATTTCTGTATATGTATATAATATCCATAAAATCATGAATTAGACTATGATTTGAGTCGTTTTTTTATTCTTCCTTACAGAAAAAAAGAAATCTCATTCGTACTCATAACTCAAGTTGGGTAATTCTGACAGAGTTCGAAAGGAAACCCTTAGACATTTATTGAGCCGTCTCTAACCTCTTTTGTTTGTCTCATCTCGAATCTATTTTTATTCCTCATTCTGATTCAATTGTTGAGACAATTGAAAATAGTGTTTACTTGTTCCGGAATCCTTTATCTTTGCTTTGTGAAATCATTGGGTTTAGACATTACTTCGGTGATCCTTACTCCTTTCAAAAGAGCAGCAACATACCTTTTTGTTTTTTGTTATTTTTTTCTATACTATAGAAATAGAATATGAACGGTGGATTCCCTTGTGATACACTTTTGATCGAAATAGTCTTACCAATTCTGAAAAATTTTACTTTTTATTTTTCAAATTTCTTTTATTTTTCGATTTTTTTAACTTTTCTATTTATATATTGAGTATATACTTACAAAGTTGGTCTAACTTATTGATAGTTACTAACCCTAGATTCTTCCCCCTGATAAACAAATCAATCCTTTCTGCTCGAGCTCCATCATGTACTATTTACTTACAACCTAACACAAATTAGGTTCCTAACAGAACAGAACAAACTATGTCGAGATAAGAACATCTTCAATCCTATAGAAAATGGTGGATGTAAGAATCCACATCCGATCATGTCCTTCAAGTCGCACGTTGCTTTCTACCACATCGTTTCAAACGAAGTTTTACCATAACATTCCTCTAATTTTATTTCAAACCGGTATGTAATTGATTCAATATGGAATCATGAATAGTCATTGGCTCAACCGGTGTGTGTATACCGGTATATAATAGTACATACTTTCTATCTATCTATCTATGGATAGATAAGTATTTATCCGGGAAAGGCTCGGCAAGGATCCAATTTTCTCGAACAAATAAACTATAAACCTCAAAAGAAGAACCTTTAATATTAATAGATTTGCAATCCCGGAACAAAATCAATTATTAATAAAACTTTTTTATTTTATACAATACAGATTTTGTTTTACTTCAGGTTCAAGAATTTTTCTTTTCCATCAATTCCATAAAGTCAAGTAGATGCAATATACGAATTTCCCCCCAATCGCTACATTACATTGATTTACAATTATTCATTTGAACCGGATAAGATATAAGATGAACCAGATAAAATACAAAAAAATGGGGTCCAGATCAATTCGTTTTTACTATTTTTTCCCACACCAGCTTTAGAAGTTTTAAGACCAGTGATGGAATTAGTACCAAGAACTCCCTACTCTTTAGTTTCCACATAGACTGTGGAATTGGGATACCCTATTTATTTACTTTAGGCTTTTTACCCTTGGTAAGGGAATAAAAGGGCCTTTCTTTCATTCACATTTCGATTAAGAATGCTTCATGTGAGAATTGACATTTTATAGATATGGGACATAAAGTTTCCATAAGTAACTAACTTGAAAATGAATATTGAGTAGTACGAGCATATCCTGAATGTGAATGATAAACCCAGAATTTCTTTTTTGATTTGAATAAATAATATATATTTTTTATTTCCACCCCACATTTGACACTTGATTACGTTTGTGAGAAACCAAATGAAAGAAAAAATATGATTCTAAGAATGATTCTTAGAATTCAGAACAATCTTTTGTTCTCGTTAACAATTTGATGTTTCATGTGGGATACAATGTGATCCCATCTTTCGTTTCTGATGGAAACGATCTGGGACGGAAGGATTCGAACCTCCGAGTAACGGGACCAAAACCCGCTGCCTTACCGCTTGGCCACGCCCCATTTCGAATTTCTATTCGACACTAATAAACATTAATATTGTTATTGGTTATTCGTCAATCCCAACCCAATAAATACATTGGGGATATATTGTTGCTAGGATTCAACACATGTAGATATAGAATCAAAAAAATTCATTGATCATTACATGGAATTCAGTTAAGATATTGTATGAAAATGGAATTCCTTGTATTCTCATTTGAGAATGGAAGGAAAAATTTTTATTTGGGAGAGTTAAAAAAAAAAATATTTTTTGACTTGTCTTTTTTTCCCTTATAAAAAAAAAACTCAATCAGAATAAAATTATCTAATCTACAAGAACGAAATTTTGTTATGCTTAATATATTTAGTTTAATCTGCATCTGTCTTAATTCTGTCTTTTATTCGAGTAGTTTTTTCTTCGCCAAATTGCCCGAAGCTTATGCCTTTTTAAATCCAATCGTAGATGTTATGCCTGTCATACCTTTACTTTTTTTTCTCTTAGCCTTTGTTTGGCAAGCTGCTGTAAGTTTTCGATGATTTAATACTCTGCTAAATTCATGATTTTTTCGATAAATAAAAATTCGAAAAATTGATAAGACCAGATAAGTCTTACATTATGAACCCTCGATTCAAAAATAGAAATTCTTGTATATTGAATAACCGCGGCGATGAATTTTGATCAGCTTATTTCCTCGTTCTGACCTTACAGTGAGCAAAGACTTTATTAGGTTGTCTACAATACCTAATTATTCATATGACAAGAAATTTTTGATAACGAAGGAATCAAAATCTTATTCCAAAGAAATTCGTGAAAATGACTTTCTTTTCAAAAAACACTTCATTTTTACACTATTTTGTTTTGACATGACACCCCCCCAAAAATGAAGTAATCTATTCCCTTTTTCAAAAAAAAAAAAGATCTTGGAGATTGTGTAATGCTTACTCTCAAACTATTCGTTTATACAGTAGTGATATTCTTTATTTCTCTCTTCATCTTCGGATTTTTATCTAATGATCCAGGGCGTAATCCTGGACGTGAGGAATAAAAAAAAGATATTTTTTGTTTTTCCTGCTTTTTCGAAATTTTTTTTCTTATGATTTTATCTATTCCATACATTTACCTATGATAAAATCAAAGGATCGAAATTCCTTCGAATTCGAAAGTCTCAAGTAATCAGAAGAAGCGGAGAGAGAGGGATTCGAACCCTCGGTACGAATAACTCGTACAGCGGATTAGCAATCCACCGCTTTAGTCCACTCAGCCATCTCTCCCCATCCCCATTTTAAAATGAAAAATTTTAAATGTGATGTGACACGTGAAGTAAAGATTGATAAAACCTTCGTTTTACTTTTTTTTTTTTATCTATTTTTTTTTTATTCTTTTTTATTTTTATTTATAATTTATAAATAAAAATAAAAAAAAAAAGAATATATATATATTATAATATATATTATATTAATAAATATATATATATTTAATATATTTTAAAATAAAAAAAAGATAAAGATATATAAAATATTATAACAATTATATAACATATAAATTATATAACATATATAAATAAACATTAATTATAACAATTATATAACATATATAAATAAACATTATAAAATAACTTATAAGTTATTTTATTATAATATATTTATTATAATATAAACTTATAAAGATATATAAAAAAAAAGAACAATAAGGTAATATATATAATATATATCTTAATATATATCTATATATAGATCTATAGGAATAGATATATAGGAAATATATATATAAGAAGAAATTTGATCAGGAATTCCATTTAGATAATGATTCGAAACGGATATCCCAAATAGAAACCCACTTCTTTTATTTTGTACGAAAGGTTTATTCCCCCGGCTTGGTTTAAGTACTGGCCGGGGCATTTCCATAGAGAAAATGATTTAATAATGATTTGATATCAATCAAAAATACTTGTTGAAGTGTCATTTCTTATAAAAAATACTTAATATTAATAATATTAAGTATTTTTATATTTTTTAATTTTCTTTTTATCAATTTATTACTTACTGGAAAAAGAAACTGGAATAAAAAACATATATATATTTTCTTTTCTTATGTACTTCTTATGTACATATATATGTACATATATTAAAAAGGAAAAAGTATTAAAATGAATAATAATAAAAAAAAAAATATCAAATATTAAACACACATATTTATAAACGTAGTTATAATATAACTCATTTATTTGTTCAAGAGACAAGCTTTATTTGAACAATGGAAATCCACCAAATTCTTAATTCATAAGTAAGATCTGATCTGTCAGTTGAAAGAGAAGTTGAAAAAAAAAAGGAACCATGTATGCAGATTTCATCCTTTCTATTTCTATGATCCAGCTTCAATGATTCTTTCAGACCGGGACTGTCAGTAATGACTTCGTATCAAACGAAAAGAAAAGTATAATATAACTATAACCCTTTTTTATGTTATTTAAGTAAGCTTTCTGCTCTTCGCCTATTTAAGTCCCCGGCGGGACGAAGCGTCAACGCTAAAATTTTAATGATTCTGATGCTATCTTGATTGCACCTCACTCTTTTGTTCGACAAATGGTCCATTCATATACAATAATAAATATGTAGCGGGTATAGTTTAGTGGTAAAAGTGTGATTCGTTATATCAAAAACCTTAATAGTTAAGGGGTCTTTCCTTTTTTTCATATTCCGATCAAAAACTTTATTTCTTAAAAAGGTTTAATCCTTTACCTCTCAATAGTATACTTGAGGAAAAATATACATTCTCACGATTTGTATCCAAAGGCCCATTAGAAATTGAATAAAAAAGATTGGATTATGGATATGGAGTCGCGAAGCATAATTTTTTTAGATTGGATTAACTCTTCCAATTGAATGAGTATGAATAAAGGATCTATGGATGAAGATACAAAAGTTTATTTCCAATCGTAACTAGATCTTCTATTTTTTTTGTAAAAGGGAAATTGAAGCCAAATAGCTATAAAACGATGGTTTTGGTTTACTAGAACCATCAGCATATTGTTTCAGCTCGGTGGAAACCAAATTCTTTTCCTCAGGATCCTGCGAGTAGAAATAGGGAACGAAGTAACTAGACTAAATGGATTTAGTATAATCCCCCTCCTCTAGAG